CCGATAAATCGGCCCGAGTCAGCTTACTAATTGGATGCCCTACTGCGTTACAAAATTTCGCTTTAGCCAATGATCCAATCAGAGGAATAATTGGAACTATTGTATCGAGTTTATTGGGAGCATTCTTTAGTGGAAATGAATTTTCTAGCATTTGATTCCGCACTACTGCAGGATTTCGTCGAACACTTGAAAAGTAACTCAAAAAATCGAGGGAATGCTTGGATAATTGGTTTATACGGATACTTGCCGCGTGAGACCATACATCAAAATGACATTGCCATAAATTGACAAGGTAAGATTTCCATTTATTCATTAGAAGAGGTGTGTCTTTGGAAGCCAGAATTGATTTTCCTTGATATCTAACATAATGCATGAAAGGATCCTTGAGAAAGCATGGGATGACCGGAAAATCATTAGCAAAGACTTCGGCAAAATGTTCTATTTTTCTATATAAACAGAGTCGTTCAAAAAGGACTCCAGAAGATGTTAATCGTAAATGAGAAGATTGGTTACGGAGAAAAAGGAAGATGGATTCGTATTCACATATATAAGAATTATATAGGAATAAAAAGAATCTCGGATTACTTTTTGAAAAAATGGAAATAGATTTATTTGTAATAATAAGACTGTTACAATTAGAATACTCATGAAGAAAGAACCGCAATAAATGCAAATAAGAAGCATCTTTCACCCGGTAACGAAGGGTTTGAACCAATATTTCCAGATGGGCAGGGTAGGGTATTAGTATATCCGCCGAATAATTTAAATGTGGGAACTTTTCCTCTAAAAAGGGAAATATTGAATGAATGGATCGTAAATTGTAAAATCTTACGATTTCTGCCCCTTCTAAAGAAGATATTAATCGTAGATAAAATGGAATTTCCACAATGATTGCAAATCCTTCTGATAGAATTTTAGAATGCAAATTCTTGTTGTACCCAAAAAATGGATTTTGTTTAGAATCATTAGCAGAAATTATCAAATAATTCTGTTGATACATTGTAGTAATTAAGCGTTTTACAATCAGTAAACTAGATTTATTATCATAACCTATATTTTCCAACAACATGTATCTATTTAAACCATGACCATGAGCAAGTGCATAACTATATTCCCGAAAGATAAGTGGGTATAGGAAGTCATGTTGCCGAAATCTATCGAGTTCTAAATATCCTTGAAATTCCTCCATTTAAAATTAGATGGGGATAAGGGATTTCTTTTGGGTTATTAAATGACACATAGTACGATACAGTCAAAACAGGATATTATAGTAAGAAATAAATAGATATATACCCCGGAACCAGATAAGACTGATCGACGGACTCTTTAGCCTCTCCTTTTCCATCTAATTTAATTGGTTTATGTTCATTCGAGGATAACAAGATGGTTAGAAATCCTTTATTTGTTCAACCCAATCGCTCTTTTGATTTTGGAAAAAAAGGATTTTTATCTTTATCAATAGACTGCTTTTTCTACACATTTACCCCCACACTCTAATGGAGAATAGCTACTAATAATTAGGATTTTAAAATAAATCGATGACCCACTTATGGGAAAAGCATTTCCCGCATCAAGGACTAATCCATTTTTAACGTTTAATTAGATCGGGTAATCGTTCAAATTAAGAACAGAAGCTCGTTTCTTTTTTTTTGTTTACCTATAATTGGAGCCATAGGGCTCTATCCATTTATTCACTTAACCCAAAATTTCATTTTATTTTATTTCGTCAAGAATTTAAACAAAGTTTTGAACCGATCCGCTAAGAATAAAATATTCTCAGAATTCCACATTGATACGACATGCTGCTTTTTCCATTCATTCCTTTGAGGATCAGTCGCGGTCTTACAAACTCTAGAGATAGTATCGACGAAGACGTTGCTTCATACAAATGTGTAAAAATTGCCAGTCGCACTTAAAAGCCGAGTACTCTACCGTTGAGTTAGCAACCCCCCCCAAAAAAAAAAATGTGTAGATCCAATCGGAATAAAAAATTAGATTTAATTGCACACCGAAATCCAAATAGTAAAATAGCAAAAATATTGCTAATCGATTCTGAACATAAAAAAAATAATGAACATATTAGATGCAAATACACTGACTTCTAAAATAAGAATCTAGATTAAGATAAGGATATGGATTAAGTCAAAATTGATGTACTACCACGGATTTAGTTCGTATCTTATCCATTATTATCTTATCCGTTTTTTTTTTTTCAATAAAATAAATAATAAATAAATAAAGGCTTCTCGTATCCCAGCAAATCCGACGAATCCATCGTTTAAATAAAGTAAAATAAAAAAACCAAGTCCATAGATGGAACAGAGGGAAATAGATACATTTATTCATGATCGGATTATATTTGTTTGATACACTGTTGTCAATATGAATGTAAATCTTAAGAAAAGAACACAATGTGGAGAACCATAAATTAAAATAAAAAAAAAATTAAATATTGAATTAATATAATAAAATATAAATTATACAAATAAAGAAAAAACTAATGACTTGTATTGAATTGGCACTAATGTAAATATTTTGGATTTAGAAATCCAACTACTTCGGTTATTCATTTGATCTTTTTTTCATCTGTCTTAAATTAAATGAATTTCTATCACTAAAATAAAAATAAATTTTTGTCGTTATAGAAGACGACATTTTTTAGTAGTAGACATTTTTTGGTAGTAATAATAAATAGGTATGAATAGAACAAAAGAGGGGGGGGCGGTAGTATATAAAAGGTTATACAAAGTTATATAAGCCCCCTCTTTTGTTCTATTCATTAATTGAATTTAATCTGTTGATTAAGGCAAAGTTCCATAAAAACTCCCGCCTTCTTCGAAATATCATGAACAGTTCCCGTAGGTTGAGCGCCCCTTTCAAGGAAATATAGAATAGCAGGAACATTTAAATAGGTTTGATTCTTTAGCGGATCATAAAAGCCCACTTTCCGAAGAGCTCTTCCTTCTCTTCGGCATCGAGCATCAATTGCAACGATTCGATAAACCACCCATTGGGATAGATGTAGATGAATAATACCCCCCCTAGAAACGTATAAGAGGTTTTCTCCTCATACGGCTCAAGAAAATTCGAAATTATGTCTACGGATCGAATTTGAAATTTTTAATTAGTAATGTCAAATGGATCCATAAAATAATCAAATCAATTAAATATGAGTTAAGTACTTTTTATTATTCCTTATTCTTATCCGAAAAAGAAAATAAAATCATTTGTATTCGCATCCTCATAACTCAAGTTGGATAACTCGCTAATAACCCAAGGAAACCCTTTACTTTAGGTATTTCGTTTATTGAGCGATCTCTAACCACGCACCTTTTTTGTCTTTAGAATCTATTTTGATTCTTAATTAGAATCTATTTATTGAGACAACTGAAAGTGGTATTTCCTTGTTCCAGGATTTTTTATCGTTTCTTTGAATCATTGGGTTTAGACATTACTTCGGTGATTTTTAATCGTTTCAAAAAACGTCAGCAACATACCCTTTTTGTGATTTCTTTTTATCAAAAAATCATACAAATGGTCGATTTGATTCCTGCGCGATACACTTTTAATCGAAAGAGTTTTACCAATTCCAAGAGGTTTTACTTATAAATTTTAAAATTGGATCCTTTCGATTTTTATATGGAAAATATACTTACGAAGCTGTTTCAACTTATTAATTAACACTAACCCTAGATCCGTTCCCTTAAAAAATGAATCAATACTTTTTTTTACTCGAGCTCCATTAAGATCATGTACTATTTACATCCCAACCCCCGACCTCAAAAAGGAGGGTTCTAGTGAAACAGAACAAACGATGTCGAGCCAAGAGCACCCTCATTCCTATCTAATTAATATAAAAAGAAAATGATGGATGTAAGAATCCACAGACGACCATATCCCTCAAGTCGCACGTTGCTTTTTACCACATCGTTTTAAACGAAGTTTTACCATAACATTTCCTAGTAGGTTGCTGTAAACCGTATGTAATTGATTCCATTATGGACTCATGAATAATCATTGGTTCGTTCGGTACATAGTAATCCATACTTTTATGAATGGGTAATTTCTCAAGAAGTATCAGCACGAATTAAATTTAACCCCATATAATATATATAATAAATAATATATAGAAATATAATAAATATTTTTTTAATATATTATTTTATTTTTTCTTTAGAATTATAATCTAAATATTAGAATATAAAAAAATTGAACTAATAAATAACACAAATAAGTTTTTTTTAATCTGCATCTTGAGGTGACTTGCTAAAATAGATTCACCAATTTCACACTTCTTCGAGTACCAAGGACTCATAAGACATTATTAAAAATATTTAATTGATTGAAAAATTTCCTATTTCACTATCATTACATTATTTGAATAAGGCTTTACAGTAAAAATCGCATTTTGATAATAATAGAGAAAAATTCATATTCGGATTAAACCATAAAAAAAAAATGTAAATTCTTTTTGTTTTTCACGAGGTGGTGGATAAAGACTGATAGAATAGAGGCTTTGGGTTGTTATTCTTTTTGATAAATCATAATTAAAAGAGGATCCCCATACCTATCAGGTAGACTAAACAAATATCTTTGAAAGTAATTAGAAACATTCTATGTTAAAGGGTAAAGTTAAATATTTAAAATTTAGGGATAACAAATCTATTGTCACAAAACTCAATTGAAATAAAATAAAGTTTTCAATGAATCAATGAAATAGAAGAAATAGAACGATAACAATACATATATATAAGCCTTCGCTTCCTTTCTGCGTAGTTTATTTGACTTGGAGTCAATAATCCGGCTGCAATTATTTCCTAAGGAAAAGCGACTAAGATGTATGAATACACTTTGTCTCAATTGGTACATATCATATATTTACAATTTTTCATAAAAGAAAACACAAAATACTTAAAGACGGGGTTCAAAGAAAAGACATATGTTACGTATGTAACTTGATTTTTTTTTAATGAAATTCAGACAGCCGCATATATTGAAATTGGTATTTTACATTGACGTTTAACTACTATCTACTGCGTCAATTCTATGAAGATGATGAATCCTAAATAAAAAAAGAATCCTATTAGAGTGTTCCAGACTATTACTATTTTGTATAAATGTAAATTAAAACAAGTACAGATTAAATCATGGCTCGTATTTTTATTTTATGAAGAACTAACTTATTAAATAGAAATATGATTTAATCTATGCTCTCATCTTACCTCTTACCTGTATACAAATAGATTCAATTTCATCTGTGTGTTATTTGAACACGATTCGATTTTTTATTTTTGAAAAAGATATAATTCATATAAGAATTAATCATTATAGGAAAGCAAAATCAGATTATAACCAATCTTATTCTACTCTTAAAAAAAAAAATAAGGTTGTTTAAAAAAGGGCAATCTTTCTTTTATTCTGATATAAAATAGAAAATCTATATTCTGATATGATATATATAATATAATAGGTATGCTCTGGGACGGAAGGATTCGAACCTCCGAATACCGGGACCAAAACCCGTTGCCTTACCACTTGGCCACGCCCCATTTTTGATTTCTATTCGACATTAATAAAGACTAATATTGATAGTAGTTCTTCGTCAATTCTAGTCCAAATCTATATAGAATAGATTAGAGTGTTGCTAGGATTTTGAGACATTTAGATAGAGAATTAAACGACATTTATTGATCATTACATACAATTCAATTAAGATATTGTATGAAAGTATGGTTTTGTCTATTCTCTTTTGATTTGAGAATTGAAGGATTTTTGATTGGGTTAATTCAAAAAAAAAAAATAAGATTATAATAACTCATATTAAGAACTCATCATATTAATAACTCAATCAAAATAAATACAATTATCTTCAAGAACAAAGAAAAAAATGTTTGTTATGCTTAATATCTTTAGTTTGATCTGTATTTGTCTTAATTCTGCTCTTTCTTCAAGTAGTTTTTTCTTCTCAAAATTGCCCGAGGCTTATGCTTTTTTGAATCCAATCGTAGATTTTATGCCAGTAATACCTTTGCTCTTTTTTCTCTTAGCTTTTGTTTGGCAAGCTGCTGTAAGTTTTCGATGAGATCTTTAATAAGGTCCTAGAAAAATTCATGATTTATTCTTAAAAAAAAAATTCTAACAATTCATAAGATCAGATAAGTCTTATAGTATAACCCTTCGATTCAAATAATGAAATTCTTGGATCGCCACAATAAGTCTGGGCTCCCCCCAGTTCCTCATTCGGACCCTTTTTTACAGTGAAAGAACCTAGTAGATTCCTCCGCAATATCTAATTGCGGGTATGAAAAAGCTTTTGGTAATGAAAGACTTGACTCTTATTACAAATGAATTTCTGAAAATTCTTTTTTATTTCTATAGATTTAGAAAAAGAATTTCGTGGTGTCAAAATAAGTGGTATAAAAATGGAGAATCTATTATCTTTTTTTTCCAAAAAAAATGATCTTGGAGATTGTGTAATGCTTACTCTTAAACTATTTGTTTACACAGTAGTGGTATTCTTTGTTTCTCTCTTTATCTTCGGATTCCTATCTAATGATCCAGGACGGAATCCTGGACGTGAAGAGTGAAGAATAAAAAATAACAATAAAGTTTCTGTTTTCCTTGCTTGATTTTAAAATGTTCTTAGGATTTTATTTATTCCACATTTTTAACTATTAATTAAAATGAAATAAAAAAAAAGACTCGTTGAAAGAGAAATTGAAAGATAAAGAAAAAATACCAAGTCATTGACTAAAGCGGAAAGAGAGGGATTCGAACCCTCGGTACGAAAAACCCGTACAACGGATTAGCAATCCGACGCTTTAGTCCACTCAGCCATCTCCCCAAATTGAAAGAAAAAGGATAATTACTAGATTATATTACACAAAAACAGTAAGGCTTGAAAAAGGGCCCTCTCTTTATACCTCTTTATTATTCAGTATATAATTATTATATAGATATCTAATTATAGAGACATAGAAAAATAGAAAAAAAAATATATAAAATAAAAATCAGTGATTTCATTTAGGTAAAGTAAGGGCTCGAAAGCGATATCTCAACTCCACTATTCCAATGAATATAAATTTAGATATATAACCACCTAATGCCCCAAGAATATTATATATTATATAAACTATAAACTATAAATTATATAGCAATGAATTTCTTATATAAAAAAATTATAGAATTAATAAATAGTAAATAGAAAGTAATAATAAATATATAAATTAAAATTAAATAAATAATAAAAAAAGAGTACCTCTTTGCTTTCGTCTGCAAGATCCTTTTTTACTTTTACTTCCACAGCGCGGCCCCCGGTCCTGACCGGGCCGGGTCTTTCGTTTTTGTTCCAATGAATCATAGAAAAAAATGATTTATTTGATTTGAAAAAAAAAAAAATGATTAATGATTGTTGTTGTTTCAAGAACAATCATAATAAAGGCAATTTCTATTCCTATCATACAGAATAGAATCCGAGTGTCATTTCTTAATTATTTTATT